TATTTGTGTTTGTATACTTTTTATTAGATATTTTATTACTTGTACCATGCTGCTTTTGTGTTTTTACTAAGTGAAGTTTTATTCTTGCTTTTTTGTTCAGTGTTTTGTTTGTTCTATATGTAAGTTTGTGCGTGAGTTTGACTAAATTTTAAATAGGTTTGGTATTTTTTATATAATTCTCATTAGTTGTTATTGGTTGGTCAAGTATTCTTGTATTTAGCAATACGTTGTTTAGCTTCGGTTAAATTTTGTGCCAGCAGCCGCGGTTATACCTTGGAAGCATTTGAATATGTTCGGCATATGTAGTTATATTGTTTAGTATTTGATTTTATTTTGGTTATTGTTAGGTGAAATTTTTATTTTCATAATTTTCTTATTTCTATTTGGAGGCTATGAAATTCTTTTGGTAAACTAGGATTAGATACCCTATTATTTTAGAATGTTAATTTTTTGTGTGTCTGAGTAGTATTAGTTATGTTCTTGAAACTTAAAGAATTTGGCGGTATCTCATTCCGTCCAGAGGAATCTGTCTCGTAATCGATAGTCCACGTTGGACCTTACTTAGTTTTAATTAGGTTTGTATACCGCCGTTTATTGATTATCTTTTTAGGGTTTATTAATTTTCTGGTTTCTTTATTTTGATTTATTTCAGGTCAAGGTGCAGCTTGTTTCTAAGTGATATGATGGATTACATTGTTATTTGTTTTATGGATTGTTGGTTTAAATATTGACATGAAATTGGATTTGGTTGTAATTGTTTGTAGATTGTTATTATGATAATTGGTTCTGGGATATGCACACATCGCCCGTCGCTCTCGTTTATTTTAATGAGATAAGTCGTAACAAAGTGGTTGTACCGGAAGGTGCAGCTGGATTGATTTATCAGATCATTTCTGTTAGTTGAGTTTTCATTTACGCTGAATTATTGTGTCGTGCGATTCGACATGATCTGATTATTGATTATCTTGTTTTTATTTCTTGGTTTGTTTATTTTTAATTGAAAAATCATTTAAGTTTTTGTAATTTTTTGATTTAATTTTTTAGACGATAGATTATTTGTACTGTGAAGGGTTGTTTTTTGGTTATTAATGTTTTTTTGGAAGTTGATTTTATTTGTCGTACCTTGTGTATCAGGGTTCATTGAATTTTATTATTTATTTTTATTTCCCGATTTTAAAGGAGTTAATGATTTATGTTAGTTACTGTTTTATTAGTATTAATAATAATTTGTTGGTAGTGAAATGTTAATCGTCTTTAATGGTTTCTGGTTTTTCAAGAAATGAATTCAATTCATACATCTTATTTAATTTCTGTTGTTGGTTTATTGATTTTTATTTGATGTTAAGATTAAGGGGGATTAGCTCTTTATTTTATTTTTATAATTTTTTATTTAATTTAGTTTTGTGGATTTTATATTGATTTTCAATTTGATTATGTTAAAATTTTATTTATTTCTTTTTTTTATTTATTATTATTTAAGTTTTTATTGAAATGTTTGCTTTAATTTCTGTTGTATTTTAATTATTGTGTAATTAGTAAATTTTATTTTTGTCGTTGTTGATTTTTTGATGTTTAATTTTCTTTAAGGAATTCGGCAAATTGGTATGTCCGCCTGTTTAACAAAAACATCTTTTCTTGTTAGTTTTTGAAGTATGGCCTGCCCACTGACTTTGTGTTGAAGGGCCGCGGTATTTTGACCGTGCAAAGGTAGCATAATCATTAGTTCTTTAATTGTGATCTGGTATGAATGGCTTGACGAGACATCAGCTGTCTTAAGGGTATTGTTAATTGAATTTAGTTTTTGAGTTAAAATTCTTAAATGTTTTTATGGGACGAGAAGACCCTATAGAGTTTAACATTTATTTTACTTTCTTTTGTTGTTTGTATTTTATTTTAAGTTGGGTAATATGTTTTGTTGGGGTGATGGGAGGAATAATTTCAACTCCTCTTTGTTTTTATATATTTATTTATATTTATTTGATCCATTTATTTTGATTATAAGATTAAATTACCTTAGGGATAACAGCGTTATCTTCCTTGAGAGTTCTTATTGGCGGGGAGGTTTGCGACCTCGATGTTGGATTAAGGTGAATTTTTGGTGCAGGAGCTGAAAATGATTAGGTCTGTTCGACCTTTAAAATCTTACATGATCTGAGTTCAGACCGGCGTGAGCCAGGTTGGTTTCTATCTATAATAAATTGTTTATACCTTAGTACGAGAGGACCGGGTATTTGAAATAATTTTATTCTGTATGATTTTCATTAATGTTGTTACTATTTTGGCAGATAAGTGCATTGGATTTAGAATCTATTAATGTAAAATTTATTTTACAAGTAGTATGTGTTCGATTTTATTTTTGTCGTTGTTGTTTTTTTATTGTTGATAATTTTTGTTATGGTTGGGGTAGCATTCCTTACCTTATTGGAGCGCAAGGTTTTAGGCTATATTCATATTCGTAAGGGTCCTAATAAGGTTGGGTTTGTTGGACTTTTTCAGCCTTTTAGAGATGCTATTAAGTTATTTACTAGGGAGCAATATTTTCCTTTGGTTTCTAATTATTTAATTTATTATTTTTCTCCTATTTTTGGTTTTTTCCTTTCCTTATTGGTTTGATTGTTGGTACCTTATTTGAGTGGATTTATTTCTTTTGAGTTAGGTTTGCTTTTTTTTTTGGCTTGTACTAGACTTGGGGTTTATACTGTTATGATTGCTGGCTGATCTTCTAATTCTGGTTATTCTTTATTAGGTGGTCTTCGTGCTTTGGCTCAGACTATTTCTTATGAGGTTAGCTTAGCTTTTATTTTACTTTCTTTTGTTGTTTTGATTTGTAGATATGATTTGTCTTATTTTCATTCTTTTCAGATTTATTTGTGATTAATTTTTTTTTCTCTTCCTTTGTCATTTGTTTGATTTATTTCCTGTTTGGCTGAAACTAATCGTACTCCTTTTGATTTTGCTGAAGGGGAATCTGAGCTTGTTTCTGGTTTTAATGTTGAATATGGCGGTGGTGGGTTTGCTTTAATTTTTTTGGCTGAATATGCAAGTATTCTTTTTATAAGTTTATTGTTTTGTATTATTTTTTTGGGCAGAGATCTTTATTCTTTCTTTTTTTATATTAAGCTTACTTTTGTTTCTTTTCTGTTCGTTTGGGTTCGTGGTACTTTACCACGGTTTCGTTATGATAAGTTGATGTATTTGGCTTGAAGGAGATTTTTACCTCTTTCTTTAAATTATCTTTTGTTTTTTGTTGGTGTTAGGTGTTTTATTTTTTCTTTGTTGTAGTGTATTAATTTAGGTATATTTAAGTTAATAGAAGACTTGAACTTCTTTCGTAGTGTTTTCAAGACACTAGGCATATCTATAGCTTTTTAACTATATTATCTTGTTATTTTATCTCAAATTTTAGTTGTTATTGGGGTTATTACATAATATGCAAAGTAAATTGCTGTTAAGATTTGTCCTGTTATAATATAAGGGTCTTCTACTGGTCGGGCTCCAATTCATGTGAGTAGAATTACAGTGTTTGTTATTGTTCAGAATAATACTTGGTTGATTGGGTAGAACTGTGTTCCTCGGAATTTTGATTTATATGCTGGTATGATGAATAAGATTGCAATTGATATTGCGAGGGCAATTACTCCTCCTAGTTTATTGGGGATTGATCGTAGGATTGCATATGCGAATAGGAAATATCATTCTGGTTGAATATGTACTGGCGTTACTAGTGGGTTTGCCGGTGTGAAGTTGTCTGGGTCTCTTAGGATGTATGGTTCTTTTAAGGTTAAAATTGTTAATGCTATAATGGTGATTGCAAATCCTAAGATGTCTTTTACTGTGAAGTAAGGGTGAAATGGAACTTTGTCTGTATTTTTGTTTAACCCTAGTGGATTATTTGACCCTGTTTGGTGCAGGAATAGTAAATGAATTAATACCATGGCTGCGATTACGAATGGTATTAGGAAGTGTAGTGCGAAGAACCGTGTAAGTGTGGCGTTGTCTACTGCAAATCCTCCTCATACTCATTGTACCACTTCATTTCCTACATATGGGATTGCAGATAGTAGGTTTGTAATTACGGTTGCACCTCAAAATGATATTTGTCCTCATGGTAATACATACCCTATAAATGCTGTTGCTATGGTTAAGAATAAGATTGCTACTCCTACTGATCATGTATGTATAAAGTTGTATGATCCGTAGTATATGTTTCGTCCTGTGTGTAAATAAATGCATACGAAGAATACGGACCCTCCATTTGCATGGATTGTTCGTAGTAGTCATCCATAATTTACGTCTCGACAAATATGTCTTACTCTGTCGAATGCGGAGTCGATATTTGGACAATAGTGTATGGCTAGGAATAACCCAGTGATGATTTGTGTTACAAGACAGATTCCTAGTAGTGATCCGAAGTTTCATCATCCTCTGATTGTTGATGGTGTTGGTAGGTCTACTAAGGCGTCGTTTGCGATTTTAAATAAAGGGTGTTTGTTTCGTGTGGGTTTATTCATTATCTTGTGTGTCGTAGTGGTCCCTTTGATACATTAATAATGTTTACGACTACAATTAGTGTTAATAGTATATATAATACTAGCAATGTTGTTATAGTTCCTATTATCTGATTATATATGACAGTTGTAGTGGTTGTAATTTCGTTTTCTATTATGTTTTCATGAATATTTATTTCTTTATTATTGGTTACTGTTGGTATTATATATAGTAAGATTGGTGTAAATATTAATATTATTGCTAGTATTTTGTTTGATGGTGAGAATATTTCGTTTGAGGCTAGTCTGGTTATGTATATAAATAGTACAAGTATTCCACCAATTATAATTATAAATAGAATATATGAAAATCAGAATCTTCTGTATATTGTTCCTCTGATTAAACATACTATAATTGTTTGTATGAGTAGTATTAGTCCTACGGCTATTGGGTGTTTTATTTGTGTGAATATCAGTCTTGTTATTGTTCTTATTGATATAAGTAATTTTGTTATGTCAGGGGGTATTTTATTTAAAATGTTAGTTTTGGGGACTAGTGAAATGGTTTATACCTTTCCTCTGAAGTTTTAAAAGGTTGTTCCTTATTTTTGGTTTACAAGACCAATATTTTTGTTAAATTATTAAAACTTAATGCCAATATGATTATATTTTTTTGTTGTTTATTTTTGTGGTATTTGGGCTTTTTCCTCTAGTCGCAAACATTTACTTATTACTTTATTGAGATTGGAGTTTGTTGTTTTGGTTCTTTATTTTTCTATCTATTTTTATTTGTGTAGTTTTAATTATAGTTTATTTTTTGTTGTTTATTTTTTGGTGTTTTCTGTCTGTGAAGGTTCTTTGGGTTTATCTATTTTGGTTTCTATAATTCGTAGTCATGGTAATGATTATTTTCAATCTTATAGTGTTCTTCAATGTTAAGGTTTCTTTGTTTTTTGATTTTTTTGATCCCTTTGTGTCTTGTTTCTTGATCTTGATGATTAATTTGTTCGTTGATATTTTTTATTTCTTTTGTTTTCTTTTTTTCCTTTCCTTATTTTTTTTGTTGAGGTGGTTTGGGTTATATTTTTGGGTGTGATCTAATTTCTTATGGTTTAATTCTTCTTAGTTTATGGATTTGTGTTCTTATGATTTTAGCCAGAGAATCTGTTTTACGTTATAATTACTTTTCTGGTTTCTTTATTTTTGTTGTTGTTTCTCTTACTATTATGTTGTATTGTACTTTTGGAAGAATTAGTTTACTCTCTTTTTATATTTTTTTTGAGAGTAGATTAATCCCTACTTTGTTTTTAATTTTGGGTTGGGGATACCAACCTGAGCGTGTTCAGGCTGGTATCTATTTGTTGTTTTATACTTTGCTGGCTTCTCTTCCATTATTGGTTGGTATTTTATTTTTATATAACTCCTTAGGATCATTGTGTTTATTTTTGTTGTCAGGGGATGGGCTATTAGTTGGTGGTTTATTTTATGTTTGTATAATTTTTGCTTTTTTGGTTAAGATACCTATGTTCATAGTTCATTTATGGCTTCCTAGGGCTCATGTTGAGGCTCCTGTTTCTGGTTCTATGATTTTGGCCGGTGTTTTGTTGAAGTTGGGTGGATATGGTCTTCTTCGCGTTTTTCCTGTATTATTTAAAATTGGATTTAAGTTTAGTATTGTTTGGGTTGCTTTGAGTTTAGTTGGTGGTTTATTTGTTAGTTTATTTTGTATACGACAGACTGATTTGAAGTCGTTAATTGCTTATTCTTCTGTGGCTCATATGAGTATAGTTATTGGTGGTATTATAACATTGAGTTATTGGGGGGTATGTAGATCTTTTGCCTTAATGGTAGCTCATGGTTTATGTTCTTCTGGACTTTTTTGTCTTTCTAATATTTCTTATGAGCGGTTTGGTAGACGGAGTCTTTTGGTTAATAGGGGTTTAATTAATTTGATACCTAGAATGGCTATATGATGGTTTTTATTAAGAGCTTGTAATATGGCTGCACCCCCCTCGCTTAACCTTCTTGGGGAGATTGGTTTATTGAGTAGTCTTGTTTCTTGATCTTGATGATTAATATTTGTTTTGGTTCTTTTATCTTTTTTTAGTGCTGCTTACACTCTCTATTTATATTCTTATAGCCAACATGGTTCTATTTATTCTGGTCTTTATTCTTGTTCTTTAGGTTATGTTCGTGAATTTTTATTGTTGTTTTTGCATTGATTTCCGTTGAATTTAATTATTTTGAAGGTTGATGTTGCTGTATTTTGAGTTTAGTTTTTTAAATTTAAATATCTAAATAGTTTAAGTTAAAATATTGGTTTGTGGTGCCGATGATATATTTATATATTTTGGATTAATGTTTTTGTCTGTTTGTTTTGTTAGATTTGTCTTTTTATTTTTTTTGGGTTGATTTTGTTGTTTTTGTGGTGTTTATTTTATTATAAATGATTTAGTTTATTTTATTGATTGGAATATTATTACGTTGAATGGTAGATCGGTTATTATAACTTTTTTGTTTGATTGAATGTCTTTGTTGTTTATGGGTTTTGTTTTTATTATTTCTTCTTTGGTTATTCTTTATAGTGATGATTATATATTTGGTGATTTAAATATTGTTCGGTTTATTTTGTTGGTTTTAATATTTGTTGTTTCTATAATGTTTCTGATTATTAGTCCTAATATTATTAGTATTTTATTAGGTTGGGATGGTTTAGGGTTGGTTTCTTATTTACTGGTAATTTATTATCAAAATGTAAAGTCTTATGGTGCTGGTATGTTGACGGTTTTATCAAATCGTATTGGTGATGTTGCTTTGTTAATAGTTATTGCTTGAATAATTAATTTTGGTAGTTGAAGCTTTATTTATTATTTGGATTTTTTATCAGGTTCTGTTGAAATGGAATTGATTTCCTTTTTGGTTGTTTTGGCTGCTATAACTAAAAGTGCACAGATTCCTTTCTCTTCTTGGTTGCCAGCAGCTATGGCTGCTCCTACACCTGTTTCTGCATTAGTGCATTCTTCTACTTTGGTTACTGCAGGTGTTTATTTATTGATTCGATTTAGTCCTTCTTTTAGTTATTGATTAAATGTTATTTTGTTGCTGGTATCTGGTTTGACTATATTTATAGCTGGGCTTGGGGCTAATTTTGAGTTTGATTTAAAGAAGATTATTGCTTTATCTACTTTGAGACAATTGGGTCTTATGATTATAACTATTTCTATTGGTCTTTCTGGTTTGGCCTTTTTTCATTTATTAACTCATGCGTTGTTTAAGGCTTTGTTATTTATGTGTGCTGGTGGTGTTATTCACTCTATAGGTGATTCTCAGGATATTCGTTTCATGGGTAGTTTGTCTGTTTATATACCATTTACTTCTTCTAGTTTAATGGTTTCTAATTTTGCTCTTTGTGGTATGCCATTTTTGGCGGGGTTTTATTCTAGGGATTTTATTTTGGAAATGTTCTCTATGAGATATGTGAATATATTTGGTTTTTTTTTATTATTTGTATCTACTGGTTTGACAGTTTGTTATTCTTTTCGTTTATTTTATTTTGTTTTGTGTGGTGATTTTAATTTTGTTCCCTCTTATTCTATAGCTGAGACTGGATATAATATAGTTTTTGGTATAATTGGTTTATTGGTTATATCTATTTTTGGTGGTGGTTCTCTTATGTGGTTGATTTGTCCTACTCCTTCAATAATTTGTCTACCTTATTATTTGAAGTTTCTTACGTTATTTGTTGTATTTATTGGTGGTTGGCTTGGTTATGAAATTGCTAATTTTGTATTGGGTGATAATTTATTTTCGATATGTTTGTATAGAGCTTCTTCTTTTTCTGGTTCTATGTGGTTTATACCTTTTTTTTCTACTTATGGGGTTTCTTTTGTTCCGTTGGAAGTTGGTTATACAGCGACAAAGGTTTTTGATTCTGGTTGAATAGAATACTTTGGTGGTCAGGGTATATATTGAATTCTTTTTAACTTAGGTAGGGCTAATCAGTGGTTCCAGTATAATAGTTTAAAAATATTTTTAGGTTTCTTTGTTATGTGGGTTGTTATTTTATTATTTATTCTTATGAATTACTTGAATAGCTTATTGATTAGAGCGCGACACTGAAGATGTCGATGAGGTATATAATACCTTTAGGTATAATTATTTATAAAAGTTTTTCTTTGTCTTTACAGTGAAAGTGTAATGTTTTTCTAAACTATATAAATTGGTAGAAGTGTAAACGGATTTTAACCGCTATAGTGATAAGTTAGCAGCATTCACTTTTTCTGTCACTTCCTTAACCGGAATTTCAATTCAATTTTATTATTAACAATAATATACCTCTTTTTTGGTTTCGATTAAAATTAAAGTGAGGATAAAATTGTGTTTATCTAAGATCAGGTCGAAACTGATTGCAAATGTTGCTTCTCACTTACTTAATATGATGAGGCTAACTACTTATGTAGTACTTTTTGAATGCAACTCAAATGTTATTATTAACTATAGTCCCTTTAATTTCTTCATTCAAGTGATCCCTGGTTTCATTCATGATATAGCCCGATGATTAAAATTAGTAGGAATACTGATCTAATTATTATTCATGATTTTATATTTGATGTTAATATGGTGATAGGTATTGGTAGTAGAAGTGCAATTTCTACATCAAAAATTATAAAGATTACTGCGATTAAAAAGAATCGAGAAGAAAAAGGTAGCCGTGCTGAGTTTTTTGGGTCAAACCCACATTCAAACGGTGAACTTTTTTCTCGGTCTTCATTTATTTTCTTTGAGATTAATGTTGTTAATACTATAATGGCTGCTGATAATAAGATTGTTACTAGTGCTGCTGTTACGGTTATTATTATTACTTATCTTGCTTTTCACAAATTTCTTGATTGGAAGTCAAGTATACTTTCTTGTATTAGATAGGTATTGTATTATCTTCCTCATCAGTAAATTGAAATATATAAGAATAATCATACTACATCTACGAAGTGTCAATATCAAGCTGCTGCTTCGAATCCGAAGTGGTGATTTGATGAAAAGTGTAATGTTGTGTGTCGTAGTAGGCATGTAGTTAGGAATGTTGTTCCAATAATTACGTGTAGTCCGTGGAATCCAGTTGCTACAAAGAATGTTGAACCGTAAGCTGAATCTGCGATTGTAAATGGTGCTTCTAAGTATTCATATGCTTGTAGTGCAGTGAAATATAAACCTAATAGTACGGTGAAAAATAGTCCTTGTGTGGCTTGTGTAGCATTATTTTCTAGTAGGCCATGGTGTGCTCATGTTACAGTTACTCCTGAAGCTAGGAGAATTGCTGTATTCAGTAATGGAACTTGTATTGGGTTGAATGGTTGAATTCCTGTAGGGGGTCAAATGGAACCTAGTTCGATTGTTGGTGATAGTCTTCTGTGGAAGAATGCTCAGAAGAATGATACGAAGAATAATACTTCTGACACAATAAATAGGATTATTCCTCATCGTAAGCCTTTTGTTACTATTTTTGTGTGTAATCCTTGATATGTTCCTTCTCGGGTTACATCTCGTCATCATTGAATTATAGTTAGTACAGTAATGATTGCTCCAATTGCTAATAATCTATCATCATATTGGTGAAATCATTTGATTAGTCCTATTAAAGTAACTATTGCTCCAATTGCTCCTGTAAGTGGTCAGGGTCTTTTATTTACTATATGGAATGGGTGGTTTTCGTGTATTGACATTAGTTAACTTCTCTAGAGTATAAAGTTCTTAAGATTGCAAATACATATGATTGAATAATTGCTACAGCTGCTTCTAGAATTAGTAATAAAATCTGTGCAGTGATTAGTACAGTTAGTAATGTGTGTCTTATTGATGGTCCATTATTTCCTAGTAAAGTTAATAGTAGGTGTCCTGCAATTATGTTAGCTGTAAGACGTACCGCTAATGTTCCTGGTCGAATTAAGTTACTAATTGTTTCAATGATAACTATAAATGGTATTAGTATTGTCGGAGTACCTTGGGGTACTAAGTGTTCAAATATATGATTTGTATTCTTGATTCATCCGAATAGTATAAATCTCATTCATAAAGGTAAAGCTAAAGTCAGTGTGAGTGTTAAATGACTCGTTCTAGTGAAGATATATGGGAATAGTCCTAAGAAGTTATTTATTAAGATTATAAGGAATAATGATGTGAGGATGAATGAATTTCCTTTATTTTCATTTCCTTTTCTTAGGATTGTTTTTATTTCTTGGTGTAGTTTATTTATTAATAAACTTACTATTATTCTGTTTCGGGATGGAATTAATCAAATTCTTGTTGGGATTAATAGAAGTCCAATTATGGTTCTTGTTCAATTTAGTGGTAAGCTGTTGATGTTTGTTGTTGGGTCAAAGATTGAAAATAAATTTCTTATCACTTTCAATTTATTTTATTGATGTTAATAGTTCTTTTTGTCTTTCTTTCCTTATTTGGTGATTGAATGAAATAATTTATAATATTGAATATTAGGAATGTTGCTAAAAAAGTAATATATAACATTGTTCATTCTATAGGTATTATTTGAGGTATAAAAGGATATCTTTATGATTATTTCAGTTTGACATTCTGATGTTATATAATTAACTAATCCTTTGTCATCAGAGATATTTGCTATGATATCATAGGCTGGTTTAAGAGACCATTACTTGCTTTCAGTCATCTGATGATTCTCTTATCTTTGATACTCAGTTAATAAATTGATTTGTTGATACTCTTTCAATTACGATTGGTATGAATCTGTGATTTGCTCCACAAATTTCTGAGCATTGTCCATATAATAAACCAGGTCGGTTGATTGAAAATCTTACTTGATTTAGTCGTCCTGGTGTAGCGTCTGTTTTTACCCCAAGTCCTGGTACTGTTCAGGAGTGAAGTACATCTGCTGCTGTTACAATTATTCGGATTGGTGAATTTATTGGTAATACAATTCGGTTATCTGTGTCTAATAGACGAAATGTATTGGTTTGATAGTCGTCTTGTTGAACTATGTATGAGTCGAATTCTAATTTTGTAAAATCTGAATATTCATAGCTTCAGTATCATTGGTGTCCAATTGTTTTTAGTGTTATTACTGGTCTATGAATTTCGTCTATTAAGTATAGTAATCGTAGTGATGGGATTGCAATAAATACTAAAATGATTGCTGGTGCAATTGTTCAAACAGTTTCAATTATTTGCCCTTCTAAGATGAATCGTCTAGTTTGTTTATTTTGTACAATTCTAATTATTGTGTAAAATACTGTTGTAATAATTATGAGTATAATTATTAATGCGTGATCATGAAAAAAAATTAGTTGTTCTATGACGGGGGAGGCTCTGTCTTGTAGTGTTAAGTTTAATCATGTTGTCATTTCATTTTCTAATGAAAGTTTATAAAACTTTATTTGTGGAGCTTAAATCCACCGCACTTATCTGCCACGTTAGAGTATTAGTTAGTTATTGAGATAGTTGGTAGTTCTGAGTATCTGTGTTCTGCTGGCGGGAAGTTTTGTAATCATTCTACTGAATTTCTTGTATGTGTAGGAAATAAAATTAATCGGTTTGATGTAATTCTTTCTCATATGATGAATAGGAATATTATAACTCTTACGAATGAAATTGTTGATCCTATTGATGAGATAATATTTCACGTGGTGTAGGCGTCTGGATAGTCTGAGTATCGTCGAGGTATTCCAGCCAGTCCTAGGAAGTGTTGTGGAAAGAATGTTAGGTTTACTCCTACAAATATTACAGCGAATTGGGCCTTTAATCACTTTGGGTTTATAGTGAGCCCTGTGAATAGGGGATATCATTGAACAAATCCTCCTATGATTGCAAATACTGCTCCCATTGATAATACATAGTGAAAGTGTGCTACTACATAATAAGTGTCATGTAATACAATATCGATTGATGAATTTGCTAGGACTACACCAGTGAGACCTCCTATAGTGAATAGGAATACAAATCCTAGAGCTCATAAGCAGGCTGCTCTATATGTTATTCGGGTTCCATATAAGGTTGCAAGCCATCTGAAAATTTTAATACCTGTTGGTACGGCAATAATTATTGTCGCTGATGTAAAGTATGCTCGTGTATCAACGTCTATTCCTACTGTAAATATGTGGTGTGCTCATACTACAAATCCTAGTAGCCCAATTGCTAGCATAGCAAAGATTATTCCTAGGTTTCCGAATGCTTCCTTTTTACCTCTTTCATGGCAGATGATATGGGAGATTATACCGAATCCCGGTAGAATGAGAATATAAACTTCAGGGTGTCCAAAAAATCAGAACAAGTGTTGGTAGAGGATTGGGTCTCCCCCTCCTGCTGGGTCGAAAAATGATGTATTTAGGTTTCGATCTGTTAATAACATTGTGATTGCTCCTGCTAGAACTGGTAGTGACAATAATAGTAGTAGGGCAGTAATGGCGATTGATCATACAAATAATGGAATTCGTTCAGGTTTTATAGTTTTTGGTTTTATATTGATTGTTGTTGTAATGAAGTTTACTGCTCCAAGAATAGAGGATACTCCTGCCAAGTGAAGCGAGAAGATGGCTAGATCTACAGATGCTCCGGCATGTGCAATTCCGGCTGCAAGAGGAGGATAAACAGTTCATCCTGTTCCTACACCACTTTCTACTGTTCTACTAGTAAGTAGTAGAGTTAATGATGGAGGTAGTAATCAAAATCTTATGTTGTTTATTCGTGGGAATGCTATGTCTGGTGCTCCTAATATTAGTGGTACTAGTCAATTACCAAATCCACCAATTATAATCGGCATAACTATAAAGAAAATTATGACGAAAGCGTGAGCCGTGACAATGACGTTGTAGATTTGGTCATCTCCAATTAGGGATCCAGGTTGTCCTAGTTCTGTTCGAATGAGTATACTTAGCGAGGTTCCAACCATTCCTGATCAGGCTCCAAATACGAAGTATAATGTTCCAATGTCTTTGTGATTAGTTGAGAAGAATCATCGGGTGAAAATTAGTGGGATGGCTGAGAATAATAAGTAGGCGATAGGCTGTAAATCTATTTAGGGGCATTTACGTTGCTCTTCCACTATTTTATGAAAGCCTTGTATTCATTTTGTGATTATAGAATGCAATTCTATAGGGGTGAGTTGAAAGGACTTACCAAGGCCTAAAGGAAGCCCTTTATTTATAGCTTTGAAGGTTATTAGTTTAGTTTTAACTTAAGGCCTTCTAGTTGATGTTGGTTATGAGTGTGCAAATTGCTATTCCTGTTAAAGAGATCGATGATAGGATTAGTGCTCTTATAGTTTTTGTTGTTTTATTTTTATGGAACTTTAAATTTCACTTTGGCTCTGTGTTCAAAATTATAAAACTTGAGTAGGAGATTTTTAGATAGTAGTATAGTGTGATTAATGATGTTACGACTACAATTGTTGCTAGTGGGGCTATGTTGTTTGTAATTATAGCTTGAATAATAATTCATTTTGGTAGGAAACCAAGAAATGGTGGGAGTCCACCTAGAGATAACAATGATGTGAATATTATGAACTTTATTAGTACAGCTTCTTTATTTGTTATTATGGTTTGATTAATGAATGATACTCCTGACAATTTGATTGCTGATACCACAGTTAATGCTAGGGTTGAGTAAATTGCGAAATATACTAATCATAAGTTTTCTCTTGTAGTTAGTGCAATTAATATTCATCCAGTGTGATTAATTGATGAATAAGTTAAGATTTTTCGTATTGAAGTTTGGTTTAATCCCCCAATCGATCCAACGATTGTGGATATTAAAATAATTCTTAATGTGAATATATTGATTTCAATCAGGTATGATATTAACATCAATGGGGCGGCTTTTTGCACTGTTATTAATAGTGCACAATTTTCTCATCTCAATCCTTCCATTACTCCTGGGAATCATCAGTGGAGTGGTGCGGCTCCACTTTTTAGCAGGAGAGGGGTACAGATGATTATAGGTGTATATGGGTTTCTTTCGAATGTGAATAAGTCCTCTGTTAACGTCTTTATTACCACTATAAATAATAGTGTTGCTGAGGCAAGTACTTGTACAATAAAATATTTTAGTGAGGCTTCTGTATTATACATGTTTTTGACGTTGGACATTAAAGGGATGAATGATATTAGATTAATCTCTAGGCCTATTCATGCTCCCAATCATGAATTAGATGATACAGATACTAATACACCCCCTACCAAAGTAATTAGTAGGAGGATTTTTGTTGAGTTACTGGGCATTAGAGAAGAGAGTGTTATACTCTATTTATGGGGTATGAACCCATTAGCTTGATTTAGCTTACTTTTCTATTTTAAATTTTGTTTATTACATCTTGGTGTATGGTGCACGGTGGCTTTTGATGCTTGATGGTGATAGTTTGATTCTGTTAGATGTAATGAAGGTAGTTTTAACTACATGTTTTATCCTATCACGATAGTCCTTTAATCAGGCTCATCATT